CTAATAAGGAAGAGTAAACCTTACCGATTTTTATTTAACGCCCGAACCAGGATATGAAATAAGTCGATAAAGCATAAATCGCCTTTCTAAAATTAGAAACCAGGCGTTAAATGTCCAATATGTGACTCGCCCGAGGCAAGATCTTATTATTGCATAGTCTTTCGTTAGACAACCACTATCTCTCTATCATTTCTCATAGAAAGTGCGGTGCGTATACACTTAACAAAACGACTTCTTCTTTGAAGAGTAAAGAGGGAAAGAAATCAAAAAAAAAAGGGTCCGGTCTTCCTCAGTATCCATCTATAAAGATAGTAAGAGCCCATTCCATTGATTGAAATAGAAAATTTCGGAAGAATTTTAGGTTGGAATCAATTTCCAATCATCGGAATCCCTTTCTTTTCGAAATACAAACACGGGAATCGCTGAAATATCTCTTTGATTGAAAGAGTATGATTCACATCCTAGATTACTCCATTGGAGTCCAATGGGATTCGAAAGATTCTTTTTAATAGTTCAAAACGCGTTGCAGAACGATCTATAAAACAATTGATACGGTTTGATTCCTCAACTCAATTAGTAGTACTTCTAGAGCCCACTTCTTCCCCACACTACGAGTGAAAGGGAAAATGTAAAGACTACCATTAAAGCAGCCCAAGCGAGACTTACTATATCCATGTGAATTATGTCCCCTATCTCTATAAATACGAAGGAATTATTCCATTATTCTTCACTAATAATAGTGGAATCAATGGCGCAGAGTCAAAAAGGGATTCTGACCTAACACTATTGAGAAACCAATCCAATAAATCGATTATGATTTCGAATCGGGAAAGATTAAACACAAGCAAAATACGTAGTAACATTCTAAGGGAATGGGAACATGTAGGAATAAGAATAATAAGCCCTGTTCTTTTTTTGTTTTGCTTCGTAAGTAAAAACAGAAGGGGGGAAATCACTAAAAAAGAGAAATCACTATCTATTACAGACCTCTATTTCCCCATTTGATCTAATCCGTACCCCCCTTTCCCGATTATCGCTCTGAAAGAGGGGGGTTGCCGAAAAGAAATTCTTTCTTTTTGACCCTTTTTCTATAAAAGTCAATTATTCATCCAATCTAATATGGATACCTGAGCACTCAGAGATTCGCGCGAGTCCGTCGTATATAAAGCAACTTCCGCCCCTTTCCAAAACTAGTAATTGAATTTCCTATCAGGCTCTACAATTTGATTCAAGATCCCGTCATTAGACACTCCCTTAGTAATAGAAGGGAATCGTGAAGTCTTGATAACCCCTCTACCAGTAGATTAGAATATTTCCTTGAATCCTAGATGCGAACGAGGATTCACAATCTTTTCTTTTAGAAAACCTTCAGATTCAGACCGCATGCTTAGAATCAAACAAAGTATCAACAGTCGGTTTCCTCGGCTTCTACCGGGGAAGAATTCTGCGAGTTATATCAGCAAAACAGAAGAGATTTCGAGTTTTTTGTTGATCAGGCGACACCCGGATTTGAACTGGGGAAAAAGGATTTGCAGTCCCCCGCCTTACCACTCGGCCATGCCGCCAAAATGATACAAAATAGATGAAAATTTTCCCGGATTACTGAATTTTTATTGTACTTGCACTCCTGTTTTCCTTAATCCTTGTCCTAAAAGACACACCCCCTTTTGATTGCATTTGATCCATCCCTTCGATTGATTGTATAGTATCTGAAACTACACAATGCTAAAAACATTCTCTCGCTTTTCTATTGAGAAATCAAATGGGTATTTTCAGCCGACAAATTTGAACCATTAACTATTGACTGCTTACTTCGAATTCATGAACGATTCTGGGATTTGAATCTCAAATTGTGTTTTCCTAATGACATAAGAAAATACAAATTGAGACAGAACTAATCAGTATTGATTTTTTCAATCAAAAAATCCTTCTCAATTGCAATTATAACAAAACATATGAGTATATGTAAACCCCAGAACATAAATTGTTACACAGATATCTATTATTTAGATATGTTGTCGATAGGGAATTATCATAAAATTATCCTACTTCATTTTTGCATTGAATAGAAATTCTCTTTTGATAGAGCACGACCCGGGCTGTCCCGAATAGAACCGGCAATAAAAGAGAAGTCGGATATTATAGCGATCTGCATACGTGTTTAATAAATGCAACCCTTCTTATACACTTCAAATCGTATTCTACTCAAAAATCAATAAGGTACAAATATCTCTCTTCTCTGCGAATCTGAACAACGAAATCCCTAACATAAAGTCGGTTAAGTGCTAAAAAAATGGATTCTATCTGGTTTTTTTGTCTTTATCTCCCAAATACCGAATCTTTTTATTTTTTTTCAAATTCGAATATGGAATATCATAATAATGGTCTAATTTAAATCATTTTTTTTTGTTTTGCTGTTCTATACAAAACCCTATGGCCTTAATAAGTCTAAGTGACAGAATTCTGTTTGTAGGCTTGTTTTATCAATTCCTTTCCATTT